ACTTTTTTCAAATCCAAAAGTCCGGTATCTTCCTCCAAATTAGTGAATTAAGAGGTTTTTTTGTGCAGAAAAAGAAAGAGCAGTGCAATCTTTCAAACTTACATTTGAAATGTGAAATATTTATACAAAAGGGGGGGGGAGATCAAGACAATGCAGCAGGGATGGTTATCTAATTGGCTAGTCAAGCATGAGGTGGTTCATAGATCTTTGGGCTTCGATCACCGAGGAATAGAGACTTTACAAATAAAAGCAGGGGATTGGGATTCCATTGCTGTCATTTTATATGTATATGGTTATAATTATTTACGTTCCCAATGTGCTTATGATGTAGCACCCGGTGGATCTTTAGCTAGCGTGTATCATCTTACGAGAATACAGTATGGTATAGATAACCCAGAAGAAGTATGCATAAAAGTCTTTGCCCAAAAGGATAATCCTAGAATCCCGTCTGTCTTCTGGGTTTGGAGAAGTGCCGATTTTCAAGAACGCGAATCTTATGATATGGTGGGAATTTCTTATGATAATCATCCGCGCCTTAAACGTATCTTAATGCCTGAAAGTTGGATAGGTTGGCCCTTACGTAAGGACTATATAACCCCTAATTTCTATGAAATACAAGATGCTCATTGAATGATAATAAATTCATGCTCACTTATACAACACAACTCTAGATTTTATTCAAGTCAAGGAATATTTTGCTATTCTGTTCCTAGACGAAACGAAATACCTATTATATTCTAATTACTTCCTATTATACAAAAAGGTCCAGATAGACTGATCAAAAAAGGGCTTCGATTTTCCAATTTGGAAAATCACATATTCATTTCCTTCCTATGAACAGAAAAATACAATGACTCAAAGAAGTTCTTACCACGAACTTTGTACCGCGCACATTACTTAGAACAACTAGGAAAGTCAGTATGCAAGAAAAAAAATATTCTTAGGAATAGCGGAATACAAAATTGATAAGAAATACAAAAATGAAGCAAAGGGCACCTAATCTCACCTCCTTCTATAACTATAAAGAAAAGAACCTGAGATTTTAACACTTTTTGAAAGTGTTTAGAGATTTATTTACTTAGTGTATACTAAGTATATTATTAATGAATATGTACCCCAATGCATCTCGCAGTATTTGTATCAATATCTATTTGGTAGATCCTTTTTTTCTGTGCCAGGAACCAGATTTGAACTGGTGACACGAGGATTTTCAGTCCTCTGCTCTACCAACTGAGCTATCCTGACCTTTTCTTGTGCATCATCCTAGTAGAGTATTTGCATCTATGTCAATTAAAGGGACTAAAAAATCAATAAAGTATTCCATTCCTAATTTGGAAATGGGGGGGATAGTCCTATGCATTGTGGATGGCTTACTTAATAATACTTAAAAATTGAATTAATAATTGAGATTCTTTGCGGATACTCTAATAAAAAAGAAATCCATTTAATGAAATGAATAGCATAAGATCTATTGAGTTCTCTTCGCACTCCTTTGTGAAAGAGTAGAATGAGAAAGCTAATGAATCTTGAACCCATTGATAAAAGAAAAAAGAGGATAAATACTATGGTTAGGGAATAAAGGAGGGTTTGGGGATAGAGGGACTTGAACCCTCACGACTTATAAAGTCGACGGATTTTCCTTTTACTAGAAATTTCATTGTTGTCAGTATTGACGTGTAGAATGGGACTCTCTCTTTATCCTCGTCCGATTAATCTTCTTTTTAAAATAAAAAATCTCAAAAACAATGAATTGAAGGATTTGATTATTCAATATTCGAGTGGAATGGATTCACAAGAATTCTAAATAAATTAAGAATTTTCTATTTCATAATCATTCCTAATTTCATTATAAAAAATAAATAAAGAACCTATATTATGATAGGGGTTCTGTGATTAATCGTTTGCTATGTCAGCATCTATACGTGTGTATTAGACGTATAAAGTCCTTCTTTCTCTAATTTAGTAATTTAGAGGGAGTTTCACTACCAACACAACGTAATTACACCTCGATTCGTTAGAACAGCTTCCATTGAGTCTCTGCACCTATCCTTTTCCTTTGGGTTCTAGTTTGAGAACCACTTGTCTTTTCAAAAAAGGGATTTGGCTCAGGATTGCCCATTTTTGATTCCAGGGTTTCTCTGAATTTGGAAGTTACCACTTAGCAGGTTTCCATACCAAGGCTCAATACAATCAAGTCCGTAGCGTCTACCGATTTCGCCATATCCCCATTGTCCCCTTTTTCTTTGAAACCTGGATTTCTTGTGCAATTTCCTACATCTCTTAGTTTTTTTTTTGAATCATTGAATTCATTATTCGACGTAGTCTAACAGCTCGTCTCTATTCGAGAGACCCCGCTTATTGCAATTCAGCATTGAATTGATTCTACCGTCGATATATTTGCAATTCAATTGGAATCAATATATCCAAAAGTTTTTCTCTCCCCCACCCCCTTCTTTCCTTTTTTAGAGTATTCAAAATCATACTATAACGCTTGATATTCATTCTTTTTTTTTTTTTCTAATCAGAATTAGAAATTGCATTTGTTATGATTCTATCTTTTCCTTAGTGAAATAGTAATCCTTAAATTATTAACAAATAAAAAAAACAAAATATTTCAAAAAATGTATATAATGCTCGAATGAAAATGCCAAGAGATTCGCATTTGCTCGTTATTATTCATATAGCTTATTCTTTTCTATGTATTAGATTATTCGTCCGAGCCATATCAATCTGAAATCAAATTCAATATAGAAATTGGAATAGATTCTATTAGAAAAATCGATTTGCGAGTTAGAGAAATAAAAAGAAAGTTCAATAAATTCTATAATCCTATTTAAGAATAGCGTTTAGTTAAGCATATCAAGCTAACTTTATCCTTATGAAATTTTCGTTTTTTTTTTTTTCTAAGTAGAATTTCCAATTTCGAACTAGTTAATAACTAAGATTAATAATTAAGATTAATAATTAAGATCTACCACTTTACGGATTTCCTATATATATTTCTATTTGTTACACTATTTTTGTTATGTAAGCCCACTTAGCTCAGAGGTTAGAGCATCGCATTTGTAATGCGAGGGTCATCGGTTCAAATCCGATAGTCGGCTTTTTTCTTTTCTCTATTGATGTTCCACGAACAATAATCTCTTTTTTTCTCCGAATTAAATGGAGAATCCAGAGTCCATTACGTCGTTCTACCTTACAATTTTGCTAGATACAAAACATTAAAATAAATAATATATATACAAACAATTAAGATGTTGATGAAATTCCATTTTTTGTGGTACTTTAGTAGATTTTATTCTGTTTATCCTTTAGTTTAATTCAGTTTTAATTTAATTTCGATGTATTCTGTAATGTAAATACAATGAAATTTATTGTGTAAAATAGAATTTCAATAAAAAAAGGAGTCTTCATGTCCCGTTATCGAGGACCTCGTTTAAAAAAAATACGCCGTCTGGGAGCTTTACCAGGACTCACTAGAAAAACGCCAAAATCCGGAAGTAATCTGAAAAAGAAATTCCATTCTGGGAAAAAAGAGCAATATCGTATTCGTCTTCAAGAAAAACAGAAATTGCGTTTTCATTATGGTCTTACAGAACGGCAATTACTTAGATATGTACATATCGCTGGAAAAGCAAAAAAGTCAACAGGTCAGGTTTTACTACAATTACTTGAAATGCGTTTGGATAATATTGTTTTTCGATTGGGTATGGCTTCAACCATTCCTGGGGCCCGGCAATTAGTTAACCATAGACATATTTTAGTAAATGGTCGTATAGTTGATATACCAAGTTTTCGTTGCAAACCCCGAGATATTATTACTACGAAGGATAAACAAAGATCAAAACGTCTGGTTCAAAATTCTATTGCTTCATCCGATCCGGGCAAATTGCCAAAGCATTTGACGGTTGATACATTGCAATATAAAGGACTAGTACAAAAAATCCTAGATAGAAAGTGGGTCGGTCTCAAAATAAATGAGTTGTTAGTTGTAGAATATTACTCTCGTCAGACTTGAACTTAACGAAAAAGGAAAGGTTCATAGAATTTTTTTCCCCTTCCCCTTTCCCCGAACTAAATCAACCTAAGGCTCTTAATTCGTATTTTCCCATTCGCCTAGTAGAAATAGATTAACCTTAGGATCTTTTTTATTTTTTTATTTTACATACCAAAGTAATTTGCTTTAGAGAATTCTATTAAATAAAGGTATTATTCGTCAAATAAATTGTTATTTGATTTGATACATTGTGATCGGTAACGTTGATGAATTAAGAGAAACGGAAAGAGAGGGATTCGAACCCTCGGTAAACAAAAGTCTACATAGCAGTTCCAATGCTACGCCTTGAACCGCTCGGCCATCTCTCCTACATAATCTTATTATGGAAAATAAACTGAGTGAATAGCGAGTTTTCGTATTCCCGCAGTACAGGTACAGCCACAACCGCTCGGGGATTCCATGGCTCTATTGGTATTGGAAAAATTCTTTTTTTTATCTAAGTGTGAGGATCCTTTATTTTTTTACTAGGAATTCCGCTCCCTCAAAAGTTTTTCTTTGGGGAAAACCTAAATAAAAAGAGAATAGAAGAATTCTTATTCTTCCATAAGAAAATAAAGGAACCAAGGAATCCTAGAATTCTATTTGCATAAGGTATGTTACGCCATACAATCTAAATAAAAAAGGGTATGGGATAATTAATGACTTTGAAAACGCGAAATAGCTGATGAGAGAAGTTGTTGTTAAGAAATAGGAAAGTGGAATGAAATCCAATCTTAGTCAGATATTTCATATCTGTTCTTGTCCAAACAGAAGGAAAAGGAGACAATTTGAGCTGAGCGGAAAATCAATACCTCTCTTATCTATTTAGAGCATATGGAGCGATTTATAAGAATAAAATGTTTTTATGTTATTTTGTGATAGAATAAAAAGAATTCTATATAGAATGGATTGGGAATTATGCCTAGATCCCGTATAAATGGAAATTTCATTGATAAGACCTCCTCGATTGTAGCCAATATTTTATTGCAAATAATTCCGACAACCTCAGGGGAAAAAAGGGCATTTACTTATTATAGAGATGGTGCGATTTGACTCTTTTTTTTTTTTTTTTAGCCCTACCTACATCTCAGTCTTATGAGAAAGAGAGGGGATTCGCATAGAGAGAACAAAATTAGTAAAGGAAACCCACGCTTGGGGAAGGTGAGGTGAACTAACAATTCCTTCTGTCGTGTATCCTCGATTGATGTGGCCTTTGATGCTTAAATTGTGGATTTGAGTATTGAGCGAAAGGTTACACCTACAGGATAGGTTCTGTATTACAGGCCAATCCTACTCTACTAGGACCAATAGGCAGCATAGGGGAGAAAAGCACTACACCTCGAAATAGGAATCAACAAGAGAAAAACTTTGTTAGAAATTAGCCCTTTCCTGATCGGTATTAGGATTGGGAAGAATGGTTGGGATAGCAAACAACCATCAGGTTTGTACGTTGGGTACCCTTATAACCATCAAAGGTCGTTGAAGTGGCTAATTCCTCTAAATAGGAGGCGTTGAGAACAAAGAAATTCCCGGAGCTATCGTTTTCCTCTAGCATTAATAGAATTCATTGGTGTTAAGAAAAACCTCCTGGGGGAAGGTTGGCTAGAGATTTCTTGGAAAAATACCAGCCCCTTTCGGTCCATAATGAGATGGAACTAATTCTATTTTCATTCTATAGATTTTTTGCTTAGTACTATGTACAGAAGGGGGGAGCCGTATGAGATGAAAACCTCATGTACGGTTTTGGAACGGAGATTTTTTGAATAGAATGAACGACCGTAACGGATGTTGGCTCAATCCGAAGGAAATTATGCGGAAGCTTTGCAGAATTATTATGAAGCTACGCGACTAGAAATTGATCCCTATGATCGAAGTTATATACTATATAACATCGGCCTTATACACACAAGCAATGGAGAGCATACAAAGGCTTTGGAATATTATTTCCGGGCGCTAGAACGAAACCCCTTCTTACCGCAAGCTTTTAATAATATGGCCGTGATCTGTCATTACGTGCGACTATCTCCACTATAGAAAGAAAGAAGAAAAAAAAAGATGAAATTTTCTAGTATTTACTAGAAAAAGGGCTTTCTACATAGGGATCGTCAAAACAATGATTTTGCCCTATCAGCTGTAGGAAAGAAGAACACTTCACGAGAATCAAAATAAGAAGAAGAGCCTATACTACTACTCTATGGATAAAGTCTCAAATTGATAGAGAAAGCACCGTAAAGATCAATTAGTGAGCGACTGGGTCGATACAACTAAAAAAAAACTGCTTAATTATACCATGATATGGGGCAAAAATTAGGAATCTGCTTATGTAATAGAGCCGATCCACTAAAGGATTAAGCAGCGGTGTAGTATCAGATCCCAAAGATAGTAAGTTCTTTTTTCTTTCTTATGGGAAAAAGTCTTTTTCAAGGATTCTATAGAAATTTCATATATGAAAGACACGAAACCGAGATAGTTACCTTTCAGAAAATTCGAACGAAGGATATAGGTCTATCTATGCTTCATTCTTCTGAAGGTGGGAGAAAAGATCAGACTGATTATTGATCAAAATTAGGGTTTGAAACTTAGGTAATTAACTTCTTCTGCTTAACCCAAGAAGAAATTGGATCGATTTTTGAGAAATCGAATTCAGTTAAGATAGGGGAAATTAAGATAGCAATTTATGAGCCGTATGAGGTAGGAAACTCTCAAGTACGGTTCTAGGGGAAGGAACTGCCTATTCCGACCGAGGAGAACAGGCCATTCTACAGGGCGATTCGGAAATTGCGGAAGCTTGGTTTGATCAAGCTGCTGAGTATTGGAAACAAGCTATAGCGCTTACTCCGGGAAATTATATTGAAGCACAGAACTGGTTGAAGATTACGAAGCGCTTTGAATTTGAATAAAACCACTCTCCATTTTCATAAAATGGGTGGTTTGGTTGTTGATCCATTAATCAAATAATTTTGGTAGGAAGATCGAATCAAGAATTTCATTATATCCCTTTCTTCGACCTTCGATTTTATATCATATTTCATAAGGATAAACAATAGGGATAGGCTCTAGAACAGAAGTAATAAAGCAAATAAAAGGGGGCAATCTAAATATTCCTACCTAAAGGATGATTTTTTTAATAATTCTAATGAGTTTCTTGTAATTTGGAATCGAATAAAAATATTTATATTATGCTCACTCAAGGAAAGTAGATGTAGGGCTTATACCCTCAAAAAAAATACACTAGCTTCTTAAATTAAAACGTAAAAAAAAAAATCTTTTTTTATTACGTCGGGAAATTTTTTTCCAGGATAACCGATGTCCGTTAGGCACCTAATCCTTATGTCATAATAGATCCGAACACTTGCCTCGCATTGACTTCAATATATAATTGCTCCAGTGAATAACTAAAAAAAAAAAAAGAAGGGCAGTAGATAGTAAAGAAAAAGACTAATCATAATATCTATCCTTCAAAGATTCACTAAAAAGACAGTTGGCGGGTCTCTTTGTATGTCTTGTCCGGAAAGAGGAGGACTTAATGATTATTCGTTCGCCGGAACCAGAAGTTAAAATTGTTGTGGATAGGGATCCTGTAAAAACATCTTTTGAGGAATGGGCCAGACCCGGGCATTTCTCAAGAACAATTGCTAAGGGCCCCGATACTACCACTTGGATCTGGAACCTACATGCTGATGCTCACGATTTCGATAGTCATACCGGTGATTTGGAGGAGATCTCTCGAAAAATCTTTAGTGCTCATTTCGGTCAACTCTCCATTATCTTTCTTTGGTTGAGTGGCATGTACTTCCACGGTGCCCGTTTTTCCAATTATGAAGCATGGCTAAGCGATCCTACTCACATTGGACCCAGTGCTCAGGTAGTTTGGCCAATAGTAGGGCAAGAAATTTTGAATGGTGATGTAGGCGGAGGTTTCCGAGGAATCCAAATAACCTCCGGGTTTTTTCAGATTTGGCGAGCATCCGGAATAACTAGTGAGTTACAACTCTATTGTACCGCAATCGGTGCATTGATTTTTGCATCGTTAATGCTTTTTGCTGGTTGGTTCCATTATCACAAAGCCGCTCCCAAATTGGCCTGGTTCCAAGATGTAGAATCCATGTTGAATCACCACTTAGCGGGGTTATTAGGACTTGGGTCTCTTTCTTGGGCGGGCCACCAAATCCATGTATCTTTACCGATTAACCAATTTCTTGACGCTGGGGTTGATCCTAAAGAGATACCACTTCCTCATGAATTTATCTTGAATCGTGACCTTTTGGCTCAACTTTATCCAAGTTTTGCCGAAGGAGCAACCCCCTTTTTCACCTTGAATTGGTCCAAATACGCAGAATTTCTTACTTTTCGCGGAGGACTAGATCCAATAACCGGTGGCTTATGGTTGAGCGATATTGCGCACCATCATTTAGCTATTGCTATTCTTTTCCTGATCGCTGGTCATATGTATAGGACCAACTGGGGTATTGGTCATGGACTTAAAGATATTTTGGAGGCTCATAAGGGCCCATTTACAGGACAAGGCCATAAGGGTCTCTATGAAATCCTAACAACGTCATGGCATGCTCAATTATCTCTTAACCTAGCGATGCTAGGCTCGACAACTATTGTTGTAGCTCATCATATGTACTCTATGCCTCCCTATCCATACCTAGCTACTGACTATGGTACACAACTTTCCTTGTTCACACACCACATGTGGATTGGCGGATTTCTAATAGTTGGTGCTGCTGCACATGCAGCCATTTTTATGGTAAGAGACTATGATCCAACTACTCGATACAACGATCTATTAGATCGCGTCCTTAGACACCGCGATGCAATCATATCCCACCTTAACTGGGTATGTATATTTCTAGGTTTTCACAGTTTTGGCTTGTACATTCATAATGATACCATGAGTGCTTTAGGCCGTCCCCAAGATATGTTTTCGGATACCGCCATACAATTACAACCCATCTTTGCTCAATGGGTACAAAATATCCATGCTGACGCACCTGGCGTAACAGCTCCTGGTGCAACAACAAGTACCAGCTTAACGTGGGGAGGTGGCGAGTTAGTAGCTGTAGGCGGCAAAGTCGCTTTGTTACCTATTCCATTAGGAACCGCAGATTTTTTAGTCCATCACATTCACGCATTTACCATCCACGTGACTGTATTAATACTTTTGAAAGGTGTTTTATTTGCTCGTAGTTCCCGTTTGATACCTGATAAAGCAAATCTTGGTTTTCGATTCCCTTGCGACGGGCCTGGACGAGGGGGAACATGTCAAGTCTCCGCCTGGGATCATGTTTTCTTAGGTCTATTCTGGATGTACAATGCAATTTCGGTAGTCATTTTCCATTTCAGTTGGAAAATGCAGTCGGATGTTTGGGGTACTGTAAGTGATCAAGGGATAGTAACTCATATCACAGGGGGAAACTTTGCACAGAGTTCCATTACGATTAATGGTTGGCTCCGAGATTTCTTGTGGGCACAGGCATCCCAAGTAATTCAGTCTTATGGTTCTTCATTATCTGCATATGGTCTTTTTTTCTTAGGCGCTCATTTTGTCTGGGCTTTCAGTTTAATGTTTTTATTTAGTGGCCGTGGTTATTGGCAAGAACTTATTGAATCTATCGTTTGGGCTCATAACAAATTAAAAGTTGCTCCTGCTACTCAGCCTAGAGCCTTGAGCATTATACAAGGACGTGCTGTAGGAGTAACCCATTACCTTCTGGGTGGAATTGCCACAACATGGGCATTCTTCTTAGCGAGAATTATTGCAGTAGGATAGTGGCTAGGAGGATTTGAAAGGCATTATGGAATTAAGATTTCCCAGGTTTAGCCAAGGCTTAGCTCAGGACCCCACTACTCGTCGTATTTGGTTTGGTATTGCTACCGCACATGATTTTGAAAGTCATGATGATATTACTGAGGAACGTCTTTATCAGAACATTTTTGCTTCTCACTTTGGGCAGT